TGGGCGAAGCCGTAGGTATTATTGCAGGTCAATCTATTGGAGAACCCGGCACTCAATTAACATTAAGAACTTTTCATACTGGCGGGGTATTCACAGGGGGTACTGCAGAACATGTACGAGCCCCCTCTAATGGAAAAATTCAATTCAATGAAAATTTGGTTCATCCAACACGTACACGTCATGGGCATCCCGCTTTTCTATGTTCTATAGATTTGTATGTAACTATTGAAAGTGAAGATATTCTTCATAATGTGACTATTCCATCTAAAAGTTTTCTGTTAGTTCAAAATGATCAATATGTAGAATCAGAACAAGTAATTGCTGAGATTCGTGCGGGAACATCCACTTTAAATTTTAAAGAGAGAGTTAGAAAACATATTTATTCTGATTCGGAGGGAGAAATGCATTGGAGTACCGATGTGTATCATGCACCTGAATTTACATATGGTAATGTTCATCTATTACCAAAAACAAGTCATTTATGGATATTATCAGGAGGGCCGTGCAGATCCAGTCTAGCCTCCTTTTCGCTCTACAAGGATCAAGATCAAACGAGCGCCCATTCTCTTTCTGTCAAGCGAAGATCCATTTCTAATCTCTCATTGACTAATGATCAAGTGAGATATAAATTAGTTAGTTCGGGTTTTTATGATAAAAAAGAAGATAGGAGTCTTGATTCTTCAGAATTTAATCGAATCCTATGCGTTGGTGATTCTAATCTTATAGATCTTGCCGTTCTCCACGAGAATTCAGATTTATTGGCAAAGAGGCGAAGAAATCGATTCACCATTCCACTCCAATGGATTCATCAAGAACAAGAGAAGGAACGGATCCACCCTTCAGGTATTTTGATTGAAATACCTATAAATGGAATTTTCCGTAGAAATAGTATTCTTGCTTATTTCGATGATTCTAGATACAGCAGAAAGAGCCCGGGAATTACTAAATATGGGACTCTAGAAGGGCATTCAATGGTCAAAAAAGAGGATTTGATTGAGTATCGAGGAGTCAAGGAATTTAGGCCAAAATACCAACTTCAAATGAAAGTAGATCGGTTTTTTTTCATTCCGGAGGAAGTGCATCTCCTACCTGGATCTTCTACCATAATGGTACGGAATAACAGTATCATTGGGGTAGATACGCAAATCACTTTAAATATAAGAAGTCGAGTAGGCGGGTTAATCCGAGTGGAAAGAAAAAAAAAAAGAATGGAAGTGAAAATATTTTCTGGAGATATCCATTTTCCCGGAGAGACAGATAAGATATCTCGACACAGTGGCATCTTGATACCTCCAGGAATAGGAAAAAAAAATGACAAAGTATCCAAAAAATTGAAAAATTGGATCTATGTCCAACGGATCACACCGACCAAGAAAAAGTCTTTTGTTTTGGTTCGACCTGTAATCACATATGAACTAACGGACGGTATAAATTTAGAAAGACTTTTTCCCCTGGATCTATTGCAGGAAAGGGAGAATTTACAACTTCAAGTTATTAATTATATTCTTTATGGAAACGGCAAACCCATTCGGGGAATTTTTGACACGGGTATTCAATTAGTTCGGACTTGTTTCGTATTGAATTGGGAGCAAGACAAAAAAATTTCTTATATCGAAGGGGCCCGCGCCTCCTTTGTTGAAATACGGACAAATGGTTTGATGCGAGATTTTCTAAGAATTGACTTAGTCAAATCCTCTATTTCGTATACTCGAAAAAGAAATGACCTTTCAGATTCCGGATTGATCCCTAATAATGGATCAGATCGAACCAATATAAATCCATTTTCTTCCACTTTTTTGTATTCCAAGATACAGATTCAACAATCCCTTAACCAAAATCACGGAACTATTCATACGTTATTGAATAGAAATAAGGACTGCCAAGCTTTGATAATTTTGTCATCATCCAACTGTTTTCGAATGGGTCCGTTCAATGATGTAAAATCATTCAATGTGATAAAAGAATCAATAAAAAAAAATAACCTAATGCCAATTAGGAATTCGATGGGCCCTTTAGGAATAGCTTTTAAAATTGCGAATTTTTATGCATTTTCCTGGTTGATAACTTATAATCATATCCCCCTAACTAAAACTACATATTTCAAATTTGACAATTTTAAACAGACTTTTCAAGTACTTAAATATTATTTAATGGATGAAAATAGGAAAATTTATAATACCGATCCATGTAGTAACACCTTTTTTCATCCATTAAATTTGAATTGGTATTTTTTCCATCACAATTATTGTGAAAAGGCATCTACAAAAATAAGTCTTGGACAGTTTATTTGTGAAAATTTATGTATAGACAAAAATGAACCACACCTAAAATCGGGTCAAGTTCTAATTGTTCAAGTTGACTCTGTAGTAATACGCTCGGCTAAGCCCTATTTAGCCACTCCAGGAGCAACAGTTCGTGGCCATTATGGTGAAATCTTTTATGAAGGAGATACGTTAGTTACATTTATATATGAAAAATCGAGATCGGGTGATATAACACA